AAATCTCGGATTTTTTAGTTGATAATGTATTTCATGAATCTAAGTGGAATAAGCAAAGTGGATTCCTTGTTGGTTAGTCAAGTTCCAATGAAAACCACACAATTGAAGGAAATGTCCGAATTTGCTATTTAGAAAATCAATAAACTAAGGTTTTGTCGTTCTAGATATCGGATTCAACGGAAACAATTACAGCAGTAGGGGGGGGGGGAAATCAAAAAACAAGKCGAGCAAAATTATACAAAGTTATATACAAGTTGCTACCCCCCCTTAGTCTTTCTTTAATTGAATTTCGTTTGATTAGACGGAAGTTACTTAAAAACTTCCGCTTTCTTTAAAAGATTCTGAACAGTTCCTGTGGGTTGAGCACCTTTTTCAAGGAAATATAGAATAAGAGGAACGTTTAAATAAGTTTGATTCTTCATTGGATCATAAAACCCCACTTTTCTAAGATCTTTTCCTTCTCTTCGGGATCGAACATCAATTGCAACGATTCGATAGACGGCTCATTGGGATAGATGTAGATGACCAACACCCCCCCTAGAACCGTATAGGAAGTTTTCTCCTCGTACGGCTCGAGAAAAATGATTTGCTTCGAAGTTTTGTCTATGTATGCAATTCTAATAAATTAAATGACAAATGGGCCTAGAAAATCAATTAGACTCTGATTTCAGTCTTTTTTCCTTCCTGAAAATGAAAAAGAAACCATTCGTACTCATAACTCAAGTTGGATAACTCTCAAATAGCTCAAAGGAAAAATCTTTAGTCACTTTCATTTATTGAGTGGTCTTTAACCCCTTTTGTTTTCTTTGTCTTTTGTCTCGTTTCAAATTCTATTTGGATTCTTTAGTCTGATCCAATTAGTGAGACTATCGAGACAATTAAAAAGGTCTTTCCTTGTTCTTAGATCCTTTATCCTTATTTTAAATCATTGGGTTTAGACATTACTTCGGTGCTTCTTAATCCTTTCAAAGTGGCAGCAACATACCCCTTTTTTGATTTCTTTCTATCAAAGAATCCTACGGACAATTGATTCACGTGTGATACACTTTGAATCGAAAAAGTTTGATAAATTCTAACAAGTCTTGCTTTTGAATTGGAAACTTGCTCGAATTGGATCCTTTCGATTTCTATATATGGAAGATACGTTTACGAAGTTGTTCCGATTAATTGGCATTAACCCTAGATCCTTGCCCCCGAGAAATGAATTAATCCTTTCTACTCGAGCTTCATCGTGGACTATTTACAACCCAACAAAAAATCGAGTGTAACAGAACAAACAATGTCGAGCCAAGAGCACTCTCATCCTTAGAAAAATGGAAAATGGTGGATGGAAAAATCCACAACGGATCGTGTCCTTCAAGTCGCACGTTGCTTTCTACCACATCGTTTCAAACGAAGTTTTACCATAATATTCCTCTAATTTGGAACCGGTATGGAATTGATTCAATTATGGAATCATGAATAGTCATTGGTTCAGTTGTACATAGACATCGTAATCTAGGCTTTTTCTTCTATATATGATAATATGATATGAAACGATTTTTCTGAAAAAGTCTTAGCAAGACAGCATCTTTCACATACATAAATAATATATAGATAATAGCAAGAAATCGAAATATATAAACGAATAACTTTTTGAATCTGCATCTTCAAGTGACTCAACAGGATAGATTAAACGATTTCCTACTTTTTGAGTACCAAATAAAGATTCCACTTACAAGCAATCATTAAAAATATTTAATAAAAATAGTTCTAATTGAAATTGAAAAAGTTTCCTATTTAGACATCATTATTTAATTTGATTATTTAATTTGAAGAAAATTGGACAATAAGCATGACGTTTGATCTTCATAGGAAGATAAGTCTTTCTTTTTGAATTGACTCATCACTCATTTAATTTTAAATAGATAAAAGAAAAGAAAAACGAAATCCAATTTTTTTTTCATGAGATGGATAAAAAAATGATCTAAGTTAAGATTTGAATCTTTATTCCTTTCGTCTGATTACGAAAATCAAAAAAATAAGGAGGGTTTTTCGTATCTATCAGATAGACTGAAGAGTTGTCACTGTTATAGATATTCTATAATATAGAATTTAAATAATTGAAGGTATCAAAAATCTTTTTCACAAAAACCGAAAAATTATTGTCATTGAAATAGAACGATACATACCATATAAGCGAAACATTTCCTCATTTTATATATTTTAGATGATATATATTTATAGATTTTGTTTAACATGGGATTAAGTAATATTTCACAATAATCGACTCTTATCATAAAGTGAATATCATAAAGTGAATAAAAGGGTGATAGGGGAAATCACCCCTGCCTCAATTGTTCTGTAGATTTCCAATTTTTACTTAGAGCCAAACACGAAATACCTAAATAAAATGAGATTCAAAGAAAATATATCGGCTCCATAACATATTTCTATATGATATGTAACTTGATCATTTGTTAATGAGATTCGAACAGACACAGATATTAAAATGAATACGGATTTACTCCTATCCACTGACCTACTTCTTTCTATAGTCATAATGGAGCATAAAAAAATGGATATGTACTGGGACGGAAGGATTCGAACCTCCGAATGGCGGGACCAAAACCCGTTGCCTTACCACTTGGCCACGCCCCATTTCAATTTCTAATCTACACTAAGAAACAATAATATTGGTATTGGTTGTTTGTCAACTCCAGTCCAAATATCTCCAAATATCTATATATCTATAGAATTATATCTATAGAATAGATTGGTACTAGGATTTTGATACATATAGATATAGAATTCAACTTAATTTATTGATCATTACATAGAATTCAATTAAGATATTGTATGAAAGTATGATTTCTTCTATTCTCCTTTGAGAATTGGAGGATTTTTGATTGGGTGGGTTCAAAGAAAAAGAAGGATTTTTTGTCTACCTTACTTACTTTCTTCCTTGTTCCTTATATCAAAAACTCAATCAAAATGCAATTATCTCCAAGAACAAAATGTCTGTTATGCTTAATATCGTTAGTTTGATCTGTATTAATTCTGCCCTTTATTCGAGTAGTTTTTTCTTCGGCAAATTGCCTGAAGCGTATGCTTTTTTGAATCCAATCGTAGATGTTATGCCAGTCATACCTGTGCTTTTTTTTCTCTTAGCTTTTGTTTGGCAAGCTGCTGTAAGTTTTCGATGAGATCCTTAATAATAATATCTTAGAAAATGCATGATTTCTTCGAGAAAAATTCTAACAATTGAGAAAATCAGATAAGTTTTAGAGTATGAATCCTAGATTAGCACACTGAAATTCTTGGATAGTCGCCATAAATCCGGCTTACCCCCATTTCCTCATTTTTGACCCCCTTTCCAGTGAAAGACCCTAACCCCATTAGGGTCTCCCACAATATCGAATTTGGATATGAAAGAAGTTTTTGATAATGAAAAACAAATGAATTTGTGACAATTCATGAAAAAAAACCTGATTTCGTGGTGTCAAAATAGGATATGTGGTAGAAAAATGGAAGATCTATTCTCTTTTTTTTTTTCCAAAAAATCATCTTGGAGATTGTGTAATGCTTACTCTGAAACTCTTCGTTTATACCGTAGTGATATTTTTTGTTTCTCTCTTTATCTTTGGATTCCTATCTAATGATCCGGGGCGTAATCCTGGACGTGAAGAATAAAATCCAAAGGGTTTTCCTTGGGAAATTTTTCAATTTTCTTAGGATTTTATCTATTCCACACGCTTAACTAAGATTTTCAAAATTGAAAAATAAAATAAAGCAAGTCATTAACGGAAACGGAAAGAGAGGGATTCGAACCCTCGGTACAAATAACTCGTACAACGGATTAGCAATCCGACGCTTTAGTCCACTCAGCCATCTCTCCCAATTGCAAAAGATAATTACTACATTACACATAATGTAAGGAGTCTTTCTCTCTCTTTTTTCTCTATTCTAAACTAAAAGAGGGGCTCGAGCCCGCCACTAATCGAACTAAAGAAAAATAAGGAAGACCTCCTTGTGTTGATTTTGTTCGAAAGGCCCTTGTTATTCTGATGGCCTGGCCTGGTCAGTACCTAGCCGGGCCTTTTTTTTTTTGTTCTAACGAATTATAGATAAATAATGATTTATCTGATATCTGATTTGAAAACACAAATATTTGTTTTTTTATTATATTATTATATTCATTTTTTATTATATTATTATATTCAATTGAATATTTTATATTCAAGCAACAACAAAAAGAATAAAAACTGTTTCCATTTTTTTTTTCTTGTTATATTTTATTTCATTTTCCGAACTAAAAAAGAAACTCTAGATTCTGGACAATGCATTTTTCTGTTATGATTGTAGTGTTTTTTTCGATCCGTATCTATCTTCTTTCAGCAAAAAAGAAAACTTTAGTTATTTAATTTCAATTAAATGAAGCCTTCAATTAAATGAAGCCTCTTTTCCGAATCTCATTAAATTTTTATCTACCCACGAAAAAGTTCAACACTCCAAGTTTGATGATTCTTTGATGATCCTATCTTGATCATGCTCAATTATCTTGTTCGACAAAAGCTCCATTTGTATACAATAATCATATTGTAGCGGGTATAGTTTAGTGGTAAAAGTGTGATTCGTTCTATTAGTCCTTTAATAGTTAAAGGGTCTTTCGGTTTTATTCATATTCCGATCAAAAACTTTATTTCTTAAAAGGATTTAATCCTTTACCTCTCAATGATAAAGTCGAGAAAAAAATACACATTCTCGTGATTTGTATCCATGAGTCACTTATAAATTGAAAAGTTGGATTATGAAATTGCGAAACATAATTTTTGAATTGGATCAAGACTTCCAATTGAATAAGTATGAGTAAAGGATCCATGGCTGAAGATAAAAAGTCAATTTCCAATCGTAACTAAATCTTCCATTTTTTTTTGGATGTCGAAAGAAAGAAATTGAAGCAAAATAGCTATTCAACGATGTCTTTGGTTTACTAGAGACATCGCCATATTGTTTTAGCT